AGTTGGTAAGACGATGTCTTGAGCAGTTACACATCCAGGACCCTTGACACAAATAGACGCGTTGCGAGTTCCATACAGATTACTTCTCAATACAATTTCTTTCAAATTCATTAAAATTTCATGTACTGATTCTTGAATACCTACTATGGTAGAATATTCATGTGGTATTTTTTCAAATTTTGCACGGGTGATACATGTTCCTTCTATTTCCCCAAGCAAAGCTCTTCGCATCGCAATGCCTATTGTATCGGCTTGCCCTTTCATAAGTGGAGATAGAATAAAGCGTCCATAATAAAGACGCTTACTGTCTGCTCTTGATTCAACACACTTCCACTGTAGTGTCCAAGTAGATACTCTTACTTTCTCTCGAACCATAATAATATTATTTGATCAGATCATTGAATCGTTTATTTCTCTTGAAATCTCTTTTATTTTCATTTCTACACACGTCTTTTTTTAGGAGGTCTACAGCCATTATGTGGCATAGGGGTTACATCACGTACGAAATTTAATAGTATACCACTTCTACGAATAGCTCGTAATGCTGCATCTCTTCCGAGACCAGGACCTTTTATCATGACTTCTGCTCGTTGCATACCTTGATCTACTACTGTCCGAATAGCATTTCCTGCTGCGGTTTGAGCAGCAAATGGCGTCCCCCTTCTTGTACCATTGAATCCACAAGTACCGGCGGAGGACCAAGAAATTACCCGACCCCGTACATCTGTAACAGTCACAATAGTATTGTTGAAACTTGCTTGAACATGAATAACTCCCTTTGGTATTCTACGTGTACTTTTACGTGAACCACTACGGGCATTCGTACGTGAACCAGTTCTTGGTCTAGATTTTGCCATACTTTATCATCTCATAAATAGAAATTCGAGATATATGGATATATCCATTTCATGTCAAAACAGATCCTATTTTTTTCATTGGGTCCTTTACGTTAGAGAGCCCCTTTTCAAAAGATTATCCTTGTCTTTGTTTATGTCTCGGATTAGAACAAATTACTATAATTCGTCCCCTCCTACGGATCAGTCGACATTTTTCACAAATTTTACGAATGGAGGCCCTTATTTTCATAGTTGTCGTTCCTTAACTTAATTCTGACTCTATTTATTGGAAGAAAATAAGTTTCTTGAAATGTTGAACCTCAAATTGTATCCCCATGAAGGGAATGCTGAAGTTGAAAAAACAACCTAATCATTCGAATCCTTGTTGTGGCATCTATAAATTATACGCCCTTTGGTTGAATCATAATGACTTACTTCAATTTTGCCCCTCTCCCCCCATCGTATACGTATAAAACTCCGTCGGATCCTTCATGAACCATAACCTAGAATTAGATCTTCATTATCGAAAAACCCCGAGCATACATACCATTTAGAAGGAGAAGTGATTCATTAATGAAACCTTCATGAATCCATTTTTTTGTTCTTTCATTCTAGGTAAAAGCCCTAGAAGTATAGAAGTATCACCTAATGTAGTAGGAATGATATCAACTAACCCACCCTTTTTTCTTTTGACAAATCGGAAATTCCGGATTCAATTCTGATATCAGAAAGATTACCATATATAACACAAAATTTCTCCGCCGATTCTTTCGAGTCGAGCCTCTCGGTCTGTCATTATACCTCGAGAAGTCGAAAGAATTACAATCCCCATCCCGCCTAAAATTCTAGGAATTCGTTGATAGTTCGAATAGATTCGTAGGCCAGGCCTACTGATACGTTTTAAATTTAAAATAGTTCGATAGGGTCCTTTCCTATTCCTTCTATGTCGTAGGGTTAAAACCAAAAAATATTTGTTGTTTTCCTGATGCTTCCTCACGTTTTTGATAAAACCTTCTCTTAAAAGTATTTTAACAATGTTTTCCGTGATGTTAGTGGATGCTATTTGAATCGTCCCTTTTCTATTCATGTCAGCATTTCGTATAGAGGTTATTATGTCAGCAATAGTATCCCTACCCATGATAAACTAAATTTTGGGTTGCCTCCCATTTTTGATATAATCAACATGCTATTTTTTATTTATTTTTATATTTTATTTATTAAATAAAGGGATATGCGTCAGATACAACCTAATCCACTAATTAATCTATTTCATCCAAACACTATGTATAATAGAACTATATTACGTATGATCTCATCTTATAATACCTCAGGTGCTAATGAAACTATTTTAGTGAAATTTAACTGTCTCAATTCTCGGGCAATCGCACCAAAAACTCGAGTTCCTTTTGGATTTCCTTCTTGATCAATCACAACTGCAGCATTATCATCATATCGTATTATCATACCGTTGTCACGTTTAAGTTCTTTACAAGTACGTACAATTACAGCTCTGATCACTTCTGATCTTTCTAGAGGTGTGTTTGGTAATGCTTCCTTGATCACAGCAACAATAATGTCACCGATATGAGCATATCGGCGATTACTAGCTCCTATGATTCTAATACACATTAATTCTCGGGCCCCGCTGTTATCCGCTACATTCAAATGGCTTTGAGGTTGAATCATATCATTTTTGAATCTGTTCTTTCAATGTTAATGCAAAGGGCGAAGTAAAAAAAAAAGAAATATTGTTTGTCAAAAAGAAACCTGCAATTGTTTTTTTATCCCCAAGACTTCTTTCCTTTGGTTCTACGTTCCTATCCCGAAATCATAAATTGAGTTCGTATAGGCATTTTGGACGCCGCTATTGAAATAGCCTTTCTGGCTATATTTTCTGCTACTCCCCCCATTTCATAAAGTATTCTACCTGGTTTAACGACAGCTACCCAATATTCGGGAGATCCTTTACCCGAACCCATACGTGTTTCCGTAGGTCTTACTGTAACTGGTTTATCTGGAAATATACGTACCCATATTTTTCCACCACGGCGCACATTTCTTGTCATTGCTCGTCGCCCTGCTTCTATTTGTCTAGATGTGATCCAAGCGGGTTCAAGTGCCTGAAGAGCATATTTACCGAAACAAATACGATTACCTCGATAAGATATTCCTTTCATTCTTCCTCTATGTTGTTTACGAAATCGGGTTCTTTTGGGGTTATAGTTGATGGTTCTTTCTCGATTCCACCTCTACTACAGAACCGGACATGAGAGTTTCTTCTCATCCGGCTCCTCGCAAATGAAACGATTCGAATTTTATAATTTTATGACAATATACTGAATCATGGATTCTTTGAGATTTCATCTAATCTATTAGAAATTTCTATATCTTGTTTGGATATATACTTAAACATGTATTTTTTTTCTAGATAATTATTTTTATTTCTAGATAATGAGATAATGTCGTTTTTTTATAACGAATCTTTATTTTGTTTTGCCTTTGATCGATCATATTATCATATTGGATCGAACAAGATTGAGTAATGTAAAAGAAGATTGAGTAATCTAATAAAAACTTTCGCGGGCGAATATTTACTCTTTCAATATCTATTTTAGTTGTAGGGTTAGCTCATGAATTCTCGGAATAAATGAATTGGTCCCTGGTTCGTTCCGCCATCCCCCCTAATGAATTATTAGGATTCATTTTTCAATAGAATCTTACGTATTCATAGGTTCCATCGTTCCCATCGCTTTGCAATTAATGGTTAGGTTTGAATTCTATAATTATAATGGAGCCCCTCATGAAATTTGTTCTTGAGTCAATCTTCTCAGTCTTTATTGGCTCGAGGCTCTTTATTTTTTTCTATGAATAGATTCATATAGTTATGGATGAATCAGTATTGATGCTTTATTACACTGCCTTTTATGAGATGACTCATAAACCTTACATATATTGAAATCCTATATCATTGATATTCTTTTTCTTTCTTTCTCTCAACCTTCCTTTTATCTGCATACTTTTTTTATATCATAATCAGATTGATTTTTTTTTATGCAAGAAAGATTTCAGTTGCTACAATGATATGACCAATATATCATATCTTGACTGCTTTTTTGTATCCAGATAATGTGAAACGATGAGTTGGTTATTAGTTCTATAGTTATTAGTTCACAGTAGGGGTCTGTCCATTTTTTTGGAATTCTATCCTATAAAAAAAACCAACGAGTCACACACTAAGCATAGCAATTATATGAAATCATCAATCAAATTTTTATTCAACCTTACAGAATTGCTTATTTTTTTGATTTAAGAGAAAAAGTTTTTTTTTATTCTATTTTTTTTTTATCAATGGATATAGTGTAAAGAGTAAAGACAAGGAAAGTATTCTTATTCCCCATTCTTATTCCCCAAATATCCAAATTTTGATGCCTAATACTCCATAGACCGTTCGGACTCCATAGGAACAATAATCAATTTTAGCTCGAATGGTTTGTAGAGGAACCCTACCTTCTCTGATCCATTCGACACGTGCAATTTCTTTTCCGTCGATGCGACCTGCAATTTGTACTTGAATTCCTTTTGTATCTGCCTGTTCGGTTAATTCAATAGCCTTTTTTATTGCTTTGCGAAATGAAACTCTATTCTTTAATTGTCCGGCTATAAATTCTGCAAGAATATTAGGGTGCCCATAAGGGTTTGTAATTCTTGTGATAGCAATGTTGAGTTTTCGGTTCACACAATTAAGTTCTTTTTGTACATTCATCTGTAATTCTTCGATTCTTCGCGTCTTGCCTTCTAGTAATAACTTTTGGAATCCCATATAGATTATGACTTGAATCAGATCAATTCTTTTTCGAATTTCTATGCGTGCAATTCCCTCTACACCAGAGGATATTCTCATATTTTTTTGTATATAATTCTTGATACAATTTCGTATTTTTTGATCTTCTTGTAGACCCTCGGAATAATTTTTGGCTTGTGCAAACCAAATAGAATGATGACCTTGGGTTGTACCAAGTCTGAAACCAAGTGGATTTATTTTTTGTCCCATAATCCCCCACTATTATCCATATAATGATATGTCATATCTGTGTACTTCTTTTTTTTTTTCATTCGGATTTTTTTTATAAAAAGAGATCTTCTTCTTCATAGAAAGATGTATCT